AGACTAAACAATTCAAATGTTTCTATTGGTGCGTTGGATTCACAACTAATTCGATGAATCCTTAGGATTGGTATATTCTTTTATATCCTGAATTTATATGGATCGAGCCAAGTATCATAACTCTTTCTACCCATCCTGTATATTGTCCTTTTTGTTACGTGTTGGAATATAAACTTATTACTTTTTTTATTAGTTAGTTATTAGACGAGATTTTACAAAAAATAATTTTCATATTTTTCATATATAGTGAAGTGCTAATCTGGATTTCCACAAAGAATACTTTTTCAATACTCACACTCCTTATTAGATTAGTTAATAATCCTATTGATTGGATTTATATGTTTATTCTGACAGGAAAAAGATATTCAAATAAATTATTTTTCATCGAATGACTATTCATCTATTGTATTTTCATGCAAAGCAAATAGGGGGCAAGAAAACTCTATGGAAAGGTGGTGGTTCGATTCAATACTGTTTAAGAAAGAGTTCGAACACAGGTGTGGTTTAAGTAAATCAACGGGCGGTCTTGGTCCTATTGAAAATACTAGTGAAAGTGAAGATCCGAATATAAATGATATGAAGAAAAATAGTCATAGTTGGGTCAGTCGTGACAATACTAGTTACAGCAATGTTGATTATTTATTCGGTGTCAAGGACACTCAGAATTTCATCTCTGATGAAACTTTTTTAGTTATGGATAGGAATGGGAACAGTTATTCCATATATTTTGATATTGAAAATCATATTTTCAAGATTGATAGTGGTCATTTTTTTCAGAGTGAACTAGATTTTTATAGTTATTGGAATTTTAGTTATCTAAATAATGGATCGAAGAATGACGATCCTCACGATGATCATTACATGTATGATACTCAATATAGTTGGAATAATCACATTAATAGTTGTATTGACATTTATCTTAAGTCTCAAATCTTTATTGATACTTACATTGTAAGTGGTAGTGACAATTACAGTAACAGTTACATTTCTCGTTCCGTTTGTGGTGAAATTAAGGGGTCCGATATAAGTACCAGCGCGAATGATAGCACTATAAGAGAAAGTTCCAATGATCTGGATGTAACTCAAAAATACAGACATTTGTGGGTTCAATGTGAAAATTGTTATGGATTAAATTATAAGAAAATTTTAAAATCAAAAATGAATCTTTGTGAACAATGTAGATATCATTTGAAAATGAGTAGTTCAGATAGAATCGAACTTTCGGTCGATCCGGATACTTGGGATGCTATGGATGAAGACATGGTTTCTTTGGATCCCATTGAATTTCATTCGGAAGAGGAGCCTTATAAAGATCGTATCAATTCTTATCAACGAAAGACAGGATTAACTGAAGCCGTTCAAACAGGCATAGGCCAATTAAACGGTATTCCCATAGCACTTGGGGTTATGGATTTTCAGTTTATGGGGGGTAGTATGGGATCCGTGGTTGGGGAGAAAATAACCCGTTTGATTGAGTACGCTACTAAAAAATTTCTCCCTCTTATTATAGTATGTGCTTCCGGGGGGGCGCGTATGCAAGAGGGAAGTTTGAGTTTAATGCAAATGGCTAAAATATCTTCTGCTTTATATGATTATCAATCAAAGAAAAAGTTATTCTATGTACCAATTCTTACATCTCCTACTACAGGGGGGGTGACTGCTAGTTTTGGTATGTTGGGAGATATCATTATTGCCGAACCCAATGCCTATATTGCATTTGCGGGTAAAAGAGTAATTGAACAAACATTGAATAAAACAGTACCTGAAGGTTCACAGGTGGCTGAATATTTATTCCAGAAAGGCTTATTCGATCTAATCGTACCACGTAATCCTTTAAAAAGCGTCCTGAGTGAGTTATTTCAGCTCCACGCTTTCTTTCCTTTGAATCAAAATTCAATAGAGCATTAAGTTACTTTTTTTTGTAGCAAACAAGTAGGTAGTTTATCAGAATCCAAGTAAAACGAATATGAATGGGGTTTCTTTGTTGACATAATATAATAAATTGTAAAAAGTTGCGGATAACTCTTTTTTCTCTATATTCTTGATTACTAATTTATTACTAATTTAGTTAAGAGGCCTCTATCAACAAGAAAAAAATATTGAATTCTTATTTTTTTTTAATTAGGAAAATAAAAAAATTTTGTTCTACATCTTACGTATGTATATATAATCCAAATATATAATTATAGAATATATAAACTATAGATAGTAAACTATAGATATATGATATATGGTTTTGTACCTTCTATACTCACTTAGATATATAATTAGATTTATACTAATTATTTAATTCTTAATAAGATAAGATATCTTTATTAATAATATTAATATAATAATAAATATTAATAATAATAACAGGTACAAATAGTAAATTGAGGTATCCTTTAATATGACAACTTTCGACTTTCCCTCTGTTTTGGTGCCTTTAGTAGGCTTAGTATTTCCGGCAATGGCAATGGCTTCTTTATTTCTTCATGTTCAAAAAAATAAGACTGTTTAGATCTGATGGGCCCCAACTCTCATCCATTTTTTCAAAACTAAGACTTGTATCATAACGCAGATACCTATTTAGTGGAAGAAGGTATAACATGCGGCGCTTCCGCCGAAAGGGTTTTTTGGCCTGTAGAAAGATGATATGGGGGTAATGGGGGTAAAGGAATTATATCTATTTGAAAAAAAAATATCAGGATCACCGGATGGCTGAACTGTAAAATCGGTACATCTATATGTATATCGATGGGATCATACGAAGGGTATGTTTTTATTTTAGATCTAACCAATTTGATAAATTATTCTTAAAGGTTCACATCAAACTAGTACTAGTTGATGAGAGTTACTTCGGAAACAAAAAGAGTAAAGTCTAGGGTATTCTCTCAATTCCAATAAAACGAAACCAGATAAAGTATGAGTTGTCGATCAGAACATATATGGATACAACCTATAACGGGGTCGCGAAAAACAAGTAATTTCTGTTGGGCCATTATCCTTTTTTTAGGTTCATTAGGATTCTTATTGGTTGGAACTTCCAGTTATCTTGGGAAAAACTTGATATATTTATTTCCGTCTCAGCAAATCCTTTTTTTTCCACAAGGGATTGTGATGTCTTTCTATGGGATCGCGGGTCTCTTTATTAGCTCCTATTTGTGGTGCACAATTTCGTGGAATGTAGGGGGTGGTTATGATCGATTCGATAGAAAAGAGGGAATGGTGTGTATTTTTCGTTGGGGATTCCCTGGAAAAAATCGTCGCATCTTCCTCCGATTCCTTATAAAGGATATTCAATCCGTCAGAATAGAAGTTAAAGAGGGTATTTATGCTCGCCGTGTCCTTTATATGGATATCAGAGGCCAGGGGGCCATTCCCTTGACTCGTACTGATGAGAATGTTACTCCACGGGAAATCGAACAAAAAGCTGCCGAATTGGCATATTTCTTGCGTGTACCGATTGAAGTATTTTGAGAAATGAGCTGAGAGAATGAATGCTTTCTCAGCAGGAAGGAAAAACTAAAGAATCCCCCTTTTCTATACCATAACTTAACTGAAGTTTCTTCATAACGCTCATTCTAGTCAAAGAAGACGTATACGTAACGTAACAACCACAAAACAAAACTATTTTTTGGTCTTTATATGTGTATGTAAATCTACACAATAAGTAACAAATCAAAAAATGGACTCATCCTTTATATTTTATATTAAAGCATTTCGAAATACATAAATTTTTTTTTAATCCAATATTTGTTGGAATTGACAGTTTAGATTCCGATAGATCCTATTTTTAAAAAATTGTTTTTTTTTTGAAATTGAGGTTTCTTTTTATACTTTCTTTTGTGTTCCTTAATGACCAAACATCCATTTTATAATGATAACTAGCCAATTTATGTATTGTTTTGCCACTCCTTTTTGATCACCACAATGTTTATTATATTCTTCAGGAAATTCCCTCCATTTTTTTATTCCGGACTCTGAGTAGTCAGTGAAAATTTTTAAAAATGTAAGATATTTTGATATAATGAAAGAAAAGAATATTCATTACTTAAATAAAGCGGTTCTTTCAGGTAGTCATCGATTCGTCGAAAGGGGGATACTTGCTTCGAATTTGACCAATTACTATATCTGGAAACAATATAATATTTTTTTGTTAATTATTTTAATTCGAAGTGGATTGTTTCTACATTCAAAGACTAACTCCGAAATCGCAAATAAAAAACAGTGAATAGATTCATAGATTCGATACTTTGTAATAGAACTCATGTATGAGAGAAATATTGGATGGCGTAGAGTCAACTAATGAGGTCGGTTCATTAAAAATTCATAGACGAAATGAAAAAATGTCAAAAAAGAAAGCATTCACCCCTCTTTTATATCTTGCATCTATAGTATTTTTGCCCTGGTGGATTTTTCTTTCATTTAATAAAAGCCTGGAATCTTGGGTTACTTATTGGTGGAATACTAGGCAATCTGAAATTTTTTTGAATGATATTCAAGAAAAGAATATTCTAGAAAAATTCATAGAATTGGAGGAAATCCTTCTTTTGGAGGAAATGATCAAGGAATATTCGGAGACACATCTACAAAACCTTCGTATAGGAATCCACAAAGAAACGCTCCAATTAATCAAGATACACAACGAGGATCATATCCATACGATTTTGCACTTCTCGATAAATATAATATGTTTCGTTATTCTAAGCGGTTATTCTATTTTGGGTAATGAAGAACTTGTTATTCTTAACTCTTGGGCTCAGGAATTCCTATATAACTTAAGTGACACAATAAAAGCTTTTTCGATTCTTTTATTAACAGATTTATGTATCGGATTCCATTCGCCCCATGGTTGGGAACTAATGATTGGCTTTGTCTATAAAGATTTTGGATTTGCTCATAATGATCAAATTATATCTGGTCTTGTTTCTACTTTTCCAGTCATTCTAGATACTCTATTTAAATTTTGGATTTTTCGTTATTTAAATCGTGTTTCTCCGTCACTTGTAGTGATTTATCATTCAATGAATGATTAAAAAAAGATCTACTAATATTAATCCAATTCAATTCTAACGTTTCTTACTTTGTAGTTGTACATAAGCAAAGCATGTAAAATCATACTTACTCTTTATATTTCTACCCATCCCAAAGATTTATTCTATATATATTAATATTATTTATTCCAGTAAAATTATTCCAGTAAATAGCAGAATTGCGGATAGGGAACTAGGTTAGCGACCTACCAAATTTATTGTAGACATTTTTGGGCTCAATGGTTGGACCATGCAAACTAGAAAGACTTTTTCTTGTATAAAGGAACAAATTACTCGATCCATTTCCGTATCGCTCATGATATATATCATAACTCGGCCATCCATTTCAAGTGCATATCCCATTTTTGCACAGCAGGGTTATGAAAATCCACGAGAAGCGACTGGTCGTATTGTATGCGCCAATTGCCATTTAGCTAATAAGCCCGTGGATATTGAAGTTCCACAAACGGTACTTCCAGATACTGTATTTGAAGCAGTTGTTCGAATCCCTTATGATATGCAACTAAAACAAGTTCTTGCTAATGGTAAAAAGGGTGCTTTGAATGTAGGGGCTGTTCTTATTTTACCGGAGGGTTTTGAATTAGCTCCTGCCGATCGGATTTCCCCCGAGATGAAAGAAAAGGTAGGCAATCTGTCTTTTCAGAGCTATCGCCCCAATAAAAAAAATATTCTTGTGATAGGTCCCGTTCCTGGTCAGAAATATAGTGAAATCACCTTTCCTATCCTTTCCCCCGACCCCGCGACTACGAAAGAGGTTCACTTCTTAAAATATCCTATATACGTAGGCGGAAACAGGGGAAGGGGTCAGATTTATCCCGATGGGAGCAAAAGTAACAATACAGTTTATAATGCTACATCAGCAGGTACAGTAGGTAAAATAATACGAAAAGAAAAAGGGGGTTACGAAATAACCATAGCGGATGCATCGGATGGGCGTCAAGTGGTTGATATTATCCCTCCAGGGCCAGAACTTCTTGTTTCAGAAGGCGAATCCATCAAATTGGATCAACCGTTGACGAGTAATCCTAATGTGGGCGGGTTTGGTCAGGGAGATGCAGAAATAGTACTTCAAGATCCCTTACGTGTCCAAGGCCTTTTGTTCTTCTTGGCATCTGTTATTTTGGCACAAATCTTTTTGGTTCTTAAAAAGAAACAGTTCGAGAAGGTTCAATTGTCAGAAATGAATTTCTAGACTCGCGGATTTATCGACATTGAGCTCATAACGTAAAAAGAACAAAATTCTTTTTGACGAACTCTTTTAGATACTAGACATAAGTAAGCGGGGAATAGAACGGATAAATTCGTGGAACAAAAAATTATAGCGACGATTATTCATCTTCCTAGTATTCGACACAAGAAAAGGAATTTTCCACATCTCTTTCTTGTGTCGAAAGAAAAAAAAGATTCTTTATCCTATTCGTCAAAGATTACTAGTCTAAGTTTTTAATTTTTCAAGAAAATATCATAACTTTTTTAGATATATTCTATATTACAAAATAAAATAGAATAGTGGGCAAACAAAAGAGAGGGAGGTTTATTGAGTAAATAAAACTTCTTCAATAAACTTATAAAAATTTCCATTTTTGATGAGATACAAAAAAAAATCCTAAGATTTTATTTTTATTTGAGGATATTTTAAAATATACAGAAATATATAGTATGTCATCTAGGAAATCGAGTGATTTCTTCTAACTTTGAAAGTATCGATAGATACTATCGAGCAACGGGCAGATGGATCAATGAACTTCCTTTTTCAAAAACATCATCAGAAAAATGTAATGGGGTTTGCCATTTAGACGAAAAAATATTCTATCTTAAGAACTCAATGGGATTCCCTTCTTTGTATGATTTGAGGGGAGGTCCCGTTGAGTTCTTACGCTTTCATGGCTAAAATTTCCAACTCAATTCATCTGATTACTACAGAGATGAACCCAATCCAGAATATGAACCATAAAAGAAAATACCTATTAAACCGATCACAAGAATACCAGCTACAGTACCTATTATCCAAAGAGGAATCCTTCCAGTAGTATCAGCCATTTACCCCACTTCCCTCCACATTTCATCAAGTGGTCATGCTAGAGACATAAACAGTCATGGATAATTATGAGATGAGAGCCTTCCGAATGGGCTAATATATAGTGCCTATAATTATTATTTTCCTTTGTTTTCTTATCTTAATTGAAGAAATAATTGGAAAATAAAACAGCAAGTACAAAAATGAGTAATAACCCCCAGTAGAGGCTGGTACGATTCAATTCAACATTTTGTTCGTTCGGGTTTGATTGTGTCATAGCTCTATAATTCGGATTAGGTTTATCGTTGGATGAACTGCATTGCTGATATTGACCCCAAAAAAGAAACGGTAGGTACAGCTAGGCCGTGAACAGCCAACCATCGCACTGTAAAAATTGGATAGGTTCGATCTATGGTCATTGGGGCCTCCTAAAAAGATCTACTAAAT